TTTTCCTTCATACTTCTTTTGACCGAAATAAACCTATTTATCTAGATTTTTTTGAGTTATTACTATTACATTCATTAATAAAGAAGTGATGATCCAACGGTTTTTACTCAGAAAACCTTTGAGTTTAGCTTTGGCTTTCTTAAATCATCGTGGTTCTAGTATGAATCTGAGGTTTCATTTGATTCATAGGGTCTCAACAAGAGAATTCCTATCAAAAAAAAGATAGGGAAGAGAAAAATCAAGAGGCCTGTCACGATTAACATAAAGAAAGATGGATGAGCCAACTTGAGATTGTATTTCTTGGCATTATCATCACAAAGAAGAGATTCCGGATTTTTCTTACTTCGTATCTTTGGGTCAAATCGAGTCAAGCGGCTAAGCAACAAGAAGTTTTAAACTCTCTATTCCATATCCGTTGAAACCAGTATTTGTGTGTTTTGGCTTGAGCCGTACGAGATGAAATTCTCATATACGGTTCTCAGAGGGGGAGTCTTTCTTCGGTTACCTATCTCAATAAAGTATATGATTGGTTCGAGGAACGTCTCGAGATTCAAGCGATTGCAGATGATATAACTAGTAAATATGTTCCTCCTCATGTCAACATATTTTATTGTCTAGGGGGGATTACGCTTACTTGTTTTTTAGTACAAGTAGCTACGGGTTTTGCTATGACCTTTTACTATCGTCCAACTGTTACAGAGGCTTTTTCCTCTGTTCAATACATAATGACTGAGGTCAACTTTGGTTGGTTAATTCGATCAGTTCATCGATGGTCAGCAAGTATGATGGTTCTAATGATGATTTTGCACGTATTTCGTGTATATCTTACGGGTGGTTTTAAAAAACCCCGCGAATTAACTTGGGTTACAGGGGTGGTTCTGGCTGTATTGACCGCATCTTTTGGCGTAACTGGTTATTCCTTACCTCGGGACCAAATCGGCTATTGGGCAGTAAAAATTGTAACAGGCGTGCCTGAAGCTATTCCTATAATAGGATCGCCTTTGGTAGAATTATTACGTGGAAGTGCTAGTGTGGGCCAATCCACTTTAACTCGTTTTTATAGTTTACATACTTTTGTATTGCCTCTTCTTACTGCCATATTTATGTTAATGCACTTTCCAATGATACGTAAGCAAGGTATTTCGGGTCCTTTATAGAGAAGGCAGATCATAGATATTTGTAATTTATCATATCGGGGAGGAACAAGAGTCTTTCATTGCTACAAATATGGATTATTGAAAAATAAGGCATGTTATTTGGATACTTCTATTCAACTCTGAAGTATTGTTTATTTGATACGAATCGAATAGTTGAAGTATATTTTCCTAAACTGAAAGAGGATGGATTATGGGAGTGTGTGACTTGAACTATTGATTGGTCCATGCAGATATATGATTTTATCCGCCATGTTGGAATTCAAAACCCAATGTGTCTCCGCATCCAACCATCACGTCAGTCCCTTTATGTAGCATAGGATAGGCCGGTTCGCTTGAGGAGAATATTTTCTATGATCCATACCCGAATCATGTCATGCATGAAAAGGCTCCGTAAAATCCCTAGAATAAGTGATGTGGAATGATCCAATGTTCTATTTATTCCACTTTGTTTGATTTTTCTTTTTTTTTTTTAGGAATTTTCTTATAATTAATTGATAGTAATCTTAGTAAGTTTTTTATAGTATGTAGATGCATTCATTTCCTCTGCATCGACCCTTATTTAGGATACTATCGGAGTTAAATAAGGGATCTAAGGAAGAACAGGGGCTAGACTTTATTAGTAACAAGTAAAAACTTTGTATTTTTGTATGTAATACAATCGAGATGTTGTGGGGATAAATACCAACCAAAAGACATGAGACAATCCAAAAAGCACTTGATCATGATCGAATTTGTAAGCCTACTTGGATATTGAGCATTTCCTTGTTGCCAGAACTGAATTTTTTGCAATGAATCGTTGCAACTCGGGGAAAGGAAATTTGATAAATCTTTTCTTACATAGAGTCATTCTACATTAAATATGTAGATATGTATGAAATATAGATCTTCTATGGATCTATTTCTGTGATTCTTTTGATTCTTGCTCGAGCCGGATGATAAAAAATTATCATGTCCGGTTCCTTTGGGGGATGGATCCACAATAATTCACCTATCCAAATAACAAAGAAACCTGATTTGAATGATCCTGTATTAAGAGCTAAATTGGCTAAAGGGATGGGACATAATTATTATGGAGAACCTGCATGGCCCAATGATCTTTTATATATTTTTCCAGTAGTAATTCTAGGCACTATTGCATGTAATGTGGGCTTAGCAGTTTTAGAACCGTCAATGATCGGTGAACCGGCGGATCCGTTTGCAACTCCGTTGGAAATATTACCCGAATGGTACTTCTTTCCCGTATTTCAAATACTTCGCACAGTACCCAATAAGTTATTGGGTGTTCTTTTAATGGTTTCAGTACCAATAGGATTATTGACAGTACCTTTTTTGGAGAATGTCAATAAATTCCAAAATCCATTTCGTCGTCCAGTAGCTACAACAGTCTTTTTGATCGGTACCGCAGTAGCTCTTTGGTTAGGTATTGGAGCAACTTTACCTATTGATAAATCCCTAACTTTAGGTCTTTTTCAAATTGATTAAACCGTTAAATACCACGACATAGGTATCTAAGGAAGATCCCCTTACTGGATCTTCCTTAGATACATCAATCTTATTATGATCTATTCTGCAAATATATGGACCGTGTCGGAGATTAAAAATCTTCTTTTTTTTTTAACTAAAAAATGAAAAAAGTCCAATGGATTTAAAATGAAAACTTTTTTTTAGGTAAATTGATTGCAAAATGCTTCTGTAGAGTACCCAATATCTGTTTTACATCTTCTATGCGAAAATATTCTATTTTCATAAGATCTTCTTGACTGTAACTCAAAAGGTCCAATAATGTATGTATATTGGACCTTTTGAGACAATTATAGGTCCTGGAAGACAATTCTGATTGGTCAATAAAAATACATGTCAATGGAATTCCTTTTTTGTTTTTATTAAGATTAGTGAATCTGTCTTGAACGGAAAAAGGAGGTAGATTCCATCTGTTTTCATTTTCTTCGAGATTCATGTCCTCTTCCTCTGCATGTAGAAAAGTAATCAATAAATCAATCAAATTACGAGAAGCTTCATAAAGTGCTTCTTTAGGAGTTAAACTTCCATTCGTCCATATTTCTAGAAAGAGTATCTCTTGTTTTTCATTCCCATTCCCATAAGAATGAATACTATGATTCGCATTTCGAACAGGCATAGATACAATATCTATAGGATAACTTCCATCGTTAGAGTCATTTGTGGATTTCATATGATATCCGCGATCTCTCTTGATTTGTAATTCAATACACAAATCAATTGGTTCTGTCAGGTTAGCTATATGCTGTGTCGTGTCAACTATTTCTACAGAAGGTGGTGAGATGATATCTTGAGCTGTTATGTATTTGGGACCCCTGACGCAAATGGATGCGTCCCTAACTCCATAGAGATTACTTCTCAATACAATCTCTTTCAAATTTATTAAAATCTCATGTACTGATTCTTCAATACCTGCTATCGTAGAATATTCATGCAGCACATTTTCAGATGTTGCACGTGTGATACATGTTCCTTCTATTTCTCCAAGTAAAGCCCTTCGCATGGCAATACCTATTGTATCGGCTTGACCTTTCATAAGCGGGGACAGAACGAAACGACCATAATAAAGACGCTTGCTGTCTACTCTTGATTCAACACATTTCCACTGTAGTGTTCGAGTGGATCCTGCTACTTCTTCTCGAACCATACTATTATTTTTCTTTTATTTATGATTATTGGATCAGATCATTGAATCATTTATTTCTCTTGGAATCTCTTGAATTCTTATTTCTACACACGTCTTTTTTTAGGGGGGCGACATCCATTATGGGGCATGGGTGTTACATCACGTACGAAACTTAATAGCATCCCATTTCTACGAATGGCTCGTAATGCCGCATCTCTTCCGAGACCTGGACCCTTTATCATAACTTCTGCTCGTTGCATACCCTGATCAACTAATGTACGAATAGCATTAAATGCCGCGGCTTGAGCAGCATAGGGTGTTCCTTTTCTTGTGCCTCTGAATCCAGAAGTACCTGCGGAAGCCCAAGAAACCACCCGACCTCTTACGTCTGTAACAGTTACAATAGTATTGTTGAAACTCGCTTGAACATGAATAACTCCTTTTGGTATTCTACGTTCATTCTTATTTGAACCAATACGTGCATTCTTACGTAAACCAATTCTTGCTATAGGTTTTGTCATATTTTATTAGATCATATTTATTTTTATATGTACATGGGTTTTTCTTTTAAAAAGTTCTTGATTTAGAACTTGAGAAGGATTACCCCTGTCTCTGTTTATGTCTCGGATTGGAACAAATGACTATAATTCGCCCCCGCCTACGAATCAAACGACATTTTTCACAAATCTTACGAACAGAAGCCCTTATTTTCATATTTATCATTCCTTACTTTTTACTTTCTTTTTTTGGAAACAAAAATCAGTTTATTGCATTTTTGAACTTCAAATTATATCCCTACGAAAAGGATGTTTAAAATAATGATCTAATCGTTCGAATCTTTTTTGCGAAGTCTGTAAATTATACGTCCCCTGGTTGAATCATAACGACTCATTTCGATTTTGACTCTATCTCCGGGTAGTATACGTATAAAACTGCGTCGGATTCTCCCCGAAATATAACCTAGAATTAGATCTTCATTATCTAACCGAACTCGGAACATACCGTTGGGAAGTGATTCAGTAATTAAACCCTCATGAATCAATTTTTGTTCTTTCATTCCAGGGAACCCCCTTTAAGTATCAACTAATAGAGGAAGAGTTCTATAATTCACTTCTACTCTCTATTTTACAAATAGTAAGTTCGAGATAAAATTAGGGTATCCCAGGAGAATCACCATATATAACACAAAATTTCTCCTCCAATTTTTTCTAGTCGAGCTTCTCGATCTGTCATTATACCTCGAGAAGTAGAAAGAATTACAATTCCCATTCCACCTAAAATCTTAGGAATTCGTTGATAATTGGAATAGATTCGTAGACCGGGTCGGCTTATACGCTTTAAAATTATTTTATTCCCTTTCCTAGTCTTTCTATGTCGTAAGGTTGAAACCAAGAAATTTTTTTGACTTTCTTGATGTTTTCGAACGTTTTCAATAAAACCTTCTCGTAAAAGTATTTTCACAATGTTTTTAGTGATATTAGTAGATACTATTTGAACTCTTCCCTTTTTATCTATGTCAGCATTTCTTATAGAAGTTATTATATCGGCAATAATGTCCCTACCCATGACAAACTATAGTTATTGGTGCCCCCCCATTTTGATATAATCAACATGCTTCTTTTTTGTTTTCTTTTTTATTGAATTTTTTTTTTTGAAATTATTCAATTAGAAGAAATTCTTATAAATTTCAAATATATGCATGAGACACAATCTATTAATAGGATCTATTTCAGATATTTGAATATTATATCCTATTTTCATCTATAAGACTTCGGGTGCTAATGAAACTATTTTAGTAAAATTCAACTGTCGCAATTCCCGAGCAATCGCACCAAAAATTCGAGTTCCTTTTGGATTTCCTTCTTGATCAATGATAACCGCTGCATTGTCATCATATCGTATTATCATGCCGTTGTCACGTTTGAGTTCTTTACACGTGCGTACAATCACAGCTCTAATTATTTCTGATCTTTCTAGAGGCATGTTGGGCACTGCTTCTTTGATTACAGCAACAATAACATCGCCAATATGAGCATATCGGTGATTACCAGTTCCTATGATTCGAATACACATCAATTCTTGAGCTCCACTGTTATCCGCTACATTCAAAAGAGTCTGAGGTTGAATCATATCATTTTTATTTGAATCTCTTATTTCAATGCAAGGGAGAATGAAAAAAAGAAATATTGTCTGTCCAGAGATAAAGAAATCTGTGGTTTTTTTTTAATTCTCAATACTCCTTTACTTTGTATCCTGAAATAACAAATTGAGTTTGTATAGGCATTTTGCATGCAGCTATTTCCATAGCAGTTTTGGCTACAGTTTCTGATACTCCACTCATTTCATAAAGTATTCGGCCCGGTTTAACAACGGATACCCAATATTCGGGGGATCCCTTGCCCGAACCCATACGTGTTTCTGTAGGTCTTACAGTAACAGGTTTGTCGGGAAAGACACGTACCCATATCTTTCCACCACGACGCGCATATCGTGTCATTGCTCTTCGCCCTGCTTCTATTTGTCTAGCTGTGATCCAAGCAGGTTCAAGTGCCTGAAGAGCATATCGACCAAAACAAATACGATTGCCTCGGCAAGATATTCCCTTCATTCTGCCTCTATGTTGTTTACGAAATCTGGTTCTTTTGGGGTTATAGTTGATGGTTTTTTCTGAATTCCATCTCTACTGCAGAGCCGGACATGAGAATTTCTTCTCATCCAGCTCCTCACGAGTGAAATGATTCAATAATATTACATATACACATGTATTTATGTATTTCATTCAATAAATGAAATTTTAAAATTAAATAAAAATAAAGAAAGGGTTCGCGGGCGAATATTGACTCTTTCCTCCTTCATTTGTAGGGTCAATTCATGACCCTTCAGAAGAAATCCAGTTTTTCTTGGTTTATTTCGCCATCCTACCCAATGAATCTTTAGTATTTCTTCGTTTTCAAGAAAATCCTATGTAGTCACAGGTTCCATCGTTCCCATAGCTTCTCCATTAATGTTTAGGCCTGAACTCTGCAATGGAGCTCCCAACAAAGTCTGTTATTTGTTTCCGAGTAAATATTCTCAGTTTTTCTTAACCCGAAGCTCTATGAAATTATTCTCTATTTTCTATTCTTTAGATTATTTATTTTTCTATCTTATTACATACATAATAGACTCTATTATCCATATTGATTAGATTATTTAGATTATTATTTTCATTTTTTTTATTAGATTTATTATTATTATATTTTCTTTATATTTTTTATTAGATTGTAATTGTATATTGATGTTGATGCTTTATAACACTGCCTTTTTATGGGGTAATTTTTCATAAACCATACATATGGGAATCGTATATCATTGAGATCTTTATTCTATCTTTCTATCATCCTTCCATTTTTCCATATCCCTTTTTTTCACAATTCATAATCAGATTTTTTTATGAAAAGAATTTCAGTTGCTACAACTATATGATCGATTCAGTCATATAGTGACTTTTTCTTGGGATATCGACAATACGAAGCAATAAGTTGGTTATTAGTTTTGAGTTTCTTTAGTTTTGATAGCTATTAAGTTTATAGTGGGGTCAGCCTTTTTTTTTTAATCTCTATTCTCAACTCTAAAGAAAAAACTAACGAGTCACACACTGAGCATAGCAATTATACTAAAATCTAAATTTAATTTTAAATTAAAGGGTAAATCAAATTT